ATAAAAAGTTTGATCTGTTTTACCGAGAAAGTCTACGGTTCGAGTCCGTATAGCCCTAATTCCAAATTGTTAATGAATTTCAAATTCAAACTATAGTTTTTTTTTTCCTAATTTTTGTAGCCGGCCAGTCGTCTATCAAAATAAAATAATGTCCGCATGCTCCGAACGATCCCCGTGAGTGAGCATGAACCTGCAAACAAAAAAGAATTTCAATGGACCCCCTCGGTCTCGGTATTGTTTGAATTTCAGATAAACAAAGCCAGTCTTCACTCTTCGTAGTTGAATTACATACGAATATATTATTCTATTTGTCCTTATCTTCGATTCTAATAAAGTCTGCTTTGTATGTATATATTTCTTTTTATGATTCCTCCGTTTTTTCTTATTTTTATTCTCTTCCAAATACGAAGCGATTTTTATAGTAAAGATAAAAATCGTTATGGAGTTAAATACTGACCCAGATCCTCTAATCGAGACAATCTCATGATTGTTCTCAAAATCCACTGGTCAGATATCTTTGATTTTGAGATTTCACGTTCATAGAGAGATTTCTGTGTTCACATATAGTAAGTATGAATATTCTAATAATATAACGAAGATTCGAAATCTGAATAAAACTGAGACTCCTCTCAATAAGCTCGATTACATTGAAAAAGATAGTAATAACTATAGATACTAGTACGATTGTTTTTTCTATCAGAATAGATAATAGGTAGAATCTAGAAAGAAATCCGGAGTATCCGGAGTAAACTCTCCTTACTTTTCGGAACATTACTTCTACCGTTAAAGACCAGAAGAGCGAATGCCTCCTTACTATCTTTCCTCAATTTAATATTGAATAGAAGATAAAAGACGAGATCTCTTATCCTTTCTCGCATGGCCCCGGTACTTTAGAGTTTTTGCAAATTCTCCCAATTTCTGACCTACCATACGATCTGTGATATAAAGAGGCGCATGTTCCTTTATATTCAAATTATGAAAGGTTTAATTCTATGGCCGATCATTGTAAGTATAATGGTAGATATCCGGGACAATGTTAAGTAATTACTGGGGGTTATTTGTACTTAATGTTTTCTTTTACAATTATTTATGAATAGAAATAAAAAGAATAATTGCAATTTTATTATCCCATTCGGAAGGATCTCATCGCATAATTATCCATGAATGTTTATGTCTCTAGCACGACCCCTTGCTGAAATATGGATGGAAGGCCTTTTAAAAAATGGCCGATACTGCTTACTGTAAGTATTCTTGGCTGATAGGTGCTGTAACTGGTATTCCTGGGATGGGTTCATACCTGTAGTAATCATATGAATTATTGCGTTGTAGACCTGAAAAAGTACGAACTCAACGGGACCCGTCCCCTTAAATTATACAAAGTAAAGTTTGGTCCTTAATCTTCCAAACCTATGGAAAAGAGGATAGATAAGAAAAAATAAGGGCTTTCTAATTTGATCATCCTATCTCGAAAAAATGAAAGAAGAGGAAATATCTAATTATAAGAGCCCGGTGTAGGAACAACAACAAGAGGGATTACTTGGTATATTTCGACAGAACATATTGGTTTTTTCGATTTTAGAGCCCTACAAGATCTACAATTCCATAGGCACGGGTTTCTTCTGCTGTCATAAAAACATCTCTTTCCAGGTCTGCAGATATAACCCAGCGAGGCTGGCCTGTTCTTTGTACATAAAATTTGGTGAGGGTCCTTCGGAGGTGCAACAGTTGGTATGAGTCAAGGTCAGAGTTTTCATTTTTTCCCTTAAAATAAGAACTTGAAGGTTGGTGAATCATTACCTTAGCGTGAGGGTAGGCTAAACGTGTACCGATTTCTCCTCCAACCAGAACGACAGATCCCATTGAAGAGGCTTCTCCCGCGCATATTGTATGTACAAGTGGTTTTATCCAATTCATAGTATCATAAATACCTATTCCGGGAATGACCCACCCGCCGGGAGAGTTTATAAATAAATGAAAATCCCAGGTATCATCCTCTATAGTGAGAACTACCAGGAGGCCAATAATTTGATTCGCGATCTCTTCCTCAACTTCTTTGAATAAAAAAAGAGCTCTTTGTCGATGAAGTCGGTTGATTAGGACAAAACAAAATTGTATCCCTTAGTAACCGTACACGCATCTTTGGATGCATACGGTTCAAAAAAAATTGCGAAAAAAAGGAATCAATGTATCGATTCTAGCCCCCTTTCTTTTTTCATAGCAAGCTTTTTCTAATTCCTAACGAAGTTTTTCTTTCATTTTTCAAGAAAGATGAGTTTTGTCTCACTTACTCATAAAAAAGAACTCATTAAACTTATCGAACTAACCTCTCATTGATGTATTGTTTCATCGAAATCCAACTCAAATTACGATGTCATTTTCTTGTTTCTGCATGAGCCTCTTCAATTCTTTTAGGTTTATGCTCTACTCCGGGTAAAGTTTGACGCGATCTCGATTTGTGCATATAGGACAAAGGATTCCAATATTACCGTTTTTGCTAAGCCAGATTTTTTTATTCATAATTCATTTACTGTCTTACGACAAATCATGGCTCTAACTATATTATTATTATTCTATTTATATTGATTACATATTATTCCATTGATTGGCTCGGATCGCTTACTTATATCATAACACAATAGGGTAGAAGGTTATATATATAAATATTTTTTTATAAATATATATATATTTAGGGCAGAAGATTATAAATAATATAAAACAATAGAAAAATGGTAAAGGTCAAACAATAAATAGAAGAAAGGGCATAATATAGTCACCATTTATGCTACAAACGGAAATCATACCTATTTTACCATAACAATTTGAAATTGGGTTGGTTTTTTTATAAACTGAATTGCGTTGGGTATTTTCTGAGCGGAGCCTATAATACTGCATTGTTCGATCCGACCAAGCCGACCATAAATTCGTCTAATTTCTAATTGAATGAATATGCATCCCCACAATAAATTGATCTAATTGCCTTTCACGCTCCAAATTCTTGATGGGTCACTCAATCTCTTTTGGGTAAACAGAGGATATCTCGATCGGTGTAGAAAACGGGTTAAATCCCATATGACCCAATATGTCTGACAAGTCGCACTCACTATAAGTCATACCAACTTGAGTCTTCATCTCCAGGAATCTGAAAAGGAACTTTTGGAACACCGGAAGGCATTGGATTGATACTAAATAAGGTACGGCTATTTCTTTTATATGTATACGTAAGATTTGGAATACCATATTAACCCAATGAATGGGAGTGAATGGACGGATGGATCTATATTTACTACTATGTTTAGACTACGTTTCCAAAGTCATTCAAAACCTCCTTCCAATTTAAGATTTCTCAACAACTCCTTAACCCATAGCTCTATTACAAATTCTTGAATCATCTCATCGATTTTTAGATTTCGATTGTATATACACGCTATGCACACAAAATACTTATATAGAGTATATACGCTATGCACACAAAATACTTATATAGAGTATATACGCTATGCACACAAAATAGATGGTATCTTTCTCATAGAATGATTCTTTGATTCGTTTTCCTCTTTTGATTGGATCATAATCCAATCAAAACTTCTAGAGGTATGATAATCCGTATGAAAACTTCCTTGATTCTTCAACTTCCATGAATATAGTAATAATTCCGTTCATTGGTAGTACTACTATATTTGGATGAAATCCAACCGGATTCAAATATTTCTTGTCTATCCCTGTCAAAAAGTCGGAATTTTTGCGGAAGGTACACATCTTTTTTTATGTTATTTCGTATTGTCCAATTCCTTTGTTTGTGGAATTTTTTTCCCACGAGAGGTAATGAGAATAATAATGGAATGCATTGTTCACTATGCCTAGATCACGTATAAATGGAAATTTTATTGATAAGACCTCCTCAATTGTAGCCAATATCTTATTACGTATAATTCCGACAACTTCAGGAGAAAAAGAGGCATTTACTTATTACAGAGATGGTGCGATTTGATTCTTTTTATTTACCGTTCTCAGTCTTTCGAGAAAGGTGCATGATTCGGGATAGAACGAAAAAAAGATTATTGAACTAACCCCGAAGGAAACCTACGCTTGTTGAAGGTGAAGTTTTTGGAAATAGAACAACTCCTTCTGTCGTGTATCCCCGACTGATGCAGCCTCAAATGCTTCAATGTTCGATTCGAGTATTGAGCGAAAGGTTACACCTATAGGTTAGGTTCTTACCTACTCCGCTAGTACCAATAGGCGGCCTAGGGGAAGAAGCACTACACCTAGGAATCAACAACACGAAAACTTTGGTAGAAATGAAAACCTTTTCCTGATCGGGATCGGGACTAGCAAGCAAGAATGGTTGGGACAACAAACATCCGTCTCGTTCGTATTTTGGATACCCGTATAACCATCGAAGCCCGTTGAAGTGACTAATTCCTGGAAATATGGGGCGTTGAGGACAAAGAAATTGTTGGAGGTGCCTTTTGATCTAATCTAGCACCAATATGCTTGATGGTAGGAAACTCTTGCAGGAAGGCTGGCTAGAGATTTCTTGTAAAAACACTAGCCCCTGTCAGTTCATAATGAAAATATTTTCATATTTTTGCATTCCATAGATTATTATCATTCATTATGCACAGAAGGGAGGAGCCGTATGAGATGAAAATCTCACGTACGGTTCTGGAACGGGGATTCTTTGAATAGAATGAACGACCGTAACGGATGTCAGCTCAATCCGAAGGAAATTATGCGGAAGCTTTACAGAATTATTATGAAGCTACGCGACTAGAAATTGATCCCTATGATCGAAGTTATATACTCTATAATATAGGACTTATCCACACAAGCAACGGAGAACATACGAAAGCTTTGGAATATTATTTCCGGGCACTAGAACGAAACCCATTCTTACCACAAGCTTTTAATAATATGGCCGTGATCTGTCATTACGTGCGACTATCTCCACTATAGAAAGAGGGAAAGAAAGAAAAAATCTGCTAGTAACTACTAGAACA